CGGGTAAAAGAGTAATTGAACAAACATTGAAAAAAGCCGTGCCTGAAGGTTCACAAGCGGCTGAATCTTTATTACGTAAGGGCTTATTGGATGCAATTGTACCACGTAATCCTTTAAAAGGTGTTCTGAGTGAGTTATTTCAGCTCCATGCTTTTTTTCCTTTGAACAAAAATAAAATCAAATAGACTTGTTTACTACTCAGTAAACCTCTATCAACAAGATAAAAAATCAATTTTTTGCTTTAGGGAAGTTCAAATTAGACTAGACAAATAAAACAAAGTTCATTTTCCTCCCTTGCTTGCATATGTATAGTATAGATATATCAAATAGAGATATGTACAGATCTATGTCTTCCATCTTTTTGCATTTCCCGAAAATTCCCTGTTGTTGGATCATATTCTAATCAATTTTGTAGAAATTTGTAATGGAATAAAATAAAATTTTTTCTTTATTAATGACTATTATATTAGAAGTAGAAGACAAAAAGAATAATAAATCTAACAAGGGGATTATGATACATGATACATCTATTTTATTTTTAAAGATTCATTAAGTCCATTTATCATTTATTTAGTTTGGCGTTTCTTGTACCTATTTTTTGATTCTATTTCTATTAGGTTCTATTCTATATATTTCTATTAGGTTATATATTAGTATTAGATATATATTTACTTAAAGATACTTAAGTATAATTATATAATATATATAATAGAAATAATAAAAATACAAGATATTTTAAGATATCTTTAGAATTCAGAATATAACAATAACAGGTACAAATATTAAATTGAGGTACCCATTTTATGACAACTTTCAATAACTTACCCTCTATTTTTGTGCCTTTAGTAGGCCTAGTCTTTCCGGCAATTGCAATGGCTTCTTTATTTCTTCATATTCAAAAAAATAAGATTTTTTAGATCGGATGAGACCTAATCGTATCACTCCTTTTTTTATTTAAAAAACTTCGATTCGATAAGACCCATTTGGTAGAATATTGTATAACACATAGATTCCTACAAACATAAATAAAAAAAGCTCTTATGCATGTGTAAATGTATTATATGAGTAAAAAATTTTGCGCTCTTTTGAAAAATAGATCATCATCGGGCCGATATATGAAATTCAAGTCAATGTATTTATTTGTATGTATATAGCTATAGGGGATCATATAAAGGAAGGAGATGTTATTATTTTCGATATCAAAAATTATATGAATTATTCCTGAGGTAAAGGTTCACAACAAAATAGTTGATGAGAGTTACTTTGAAAACAAAAAAAGGAAAGTCATATTTTCTCAATTCCAAAAAATTGTATAACTGGATCTAATATATATGAGTTGGCGATCAGAATCTATATGGATAGAATTTATAACGGGGTCTCGAAAAACAAGTAATTTCTGCTGGGCCTTTATCCTATTTTTAGGTTCATTAGGATTCTTATTGGTTGGAACTTCCAGTTATCTTGGTAGAAATGTTATCTCGTTATTTCCGTCTCAGCAAATCATTTTTTTTCCACAAGGGATTGTGATGTCTTTCTATGGTATCGCAGGTCTCTTTATTAGTTGCTATTTGTGGTGCACTATTTTGTGGAATGTGGGTAGTGGTTATGATCTTTTCGACCGAAAAGAAGGAATAGTGCGTATTTTTCGTTGGGGATTTCCTGGAAAAAGTCGTCGCATCTTTTTACGATTCTTTATGAAAGATATTCAGTCCATCAGAATAGAAGTTAAAGAGGGTGTTTCTGCTCGGCGTGTCCTTTATATGGAAATTCGAGGTCAAGGGGCTATTCCTTTAATTCGTACTGATGAGAATTTTACTACACGAGAAATTGAGCAAAAAGCTGCGGAATTGGCTTTTTTCTTGCGTGTACCAATTGAAGTATTTTGAACTAAATTAATTTAAATGCTTTGGCAGTAGGAAGAAAAAACTAAAGAATTTCTTTCTTTTTTTTTTTTGTCAATTAAACATTCATCTATTATTTTATGCTCGTTTTTTTTGATATATTTGATAGAAAGTTTCTTCGTCTCGAAATTAGTTTTGATCGAAAAAAGGGAGAATAACATCCTGGAAACCAAAATTTTTCTTGATTCAAATTGGAAGTGTATTCTGAGTCTATTTCTGTATTCTTTCTAGATTCAAAGCAAAGACTAAGTATTGAATCAAAAGAAAAATAGAAAATGGATTCATAGGCTCAATACATTCTATTCGAATTAGAATAGAAACTCATGCTCGATAGAAATATTAGATCTAATAGAATCAACAACAGAGGTAGGTTCATTAACAATTCACAGATTCAAAATGGCAAAAAAGAAAACATTCATTCCTTTTTTTTATTTTACGTCTATAGTCTTTTTGCCCTGGTTAATCTCTCTCTGCTGTAATAAAAGTTTGAAAACTTGGATTACTAATTGGTGGAATACTAGACAATGCGAAACTTTTTTGAATGATATTCAAGAAAAAAGTGTTCTAGAAAAATTCATACAATTAGAGGACCTATTCCAGCTTGATGAAATGATAAAGGAATACACAGAAACCGATTTACAACAATTTCGTCTAGGAATCCACAAAGAAACGATCCAATTCATCAAGATACACAATGAGTATCGTATCCATACAATCTTGCACTTCTCGACAAATCTAATATCTTTCGTTATTCTAAGTGGTTATTCCTTTTGGGGTAAGGAAAAGCTGTTTATTCTGAATTCTTGGGTTCAAGAATTCCTATATAATTTAAGTGATACAATTAAAGCTTTTTCGATTCTTTTATTAACTGATTTATGTATCGGATTTCATTCGCCTCACGGTTGGGAACTAATGATTGGTTATATTTACAAAGATTTTGGGTTTGCTCATTATGAGCAAATTTTATCTGGTCTAGTTTCGACCTTTCCAGTCATTCTTGATACAATTTTTAAATATTGGATCTTTCGTTATTTAAATCGTGTATCTCCGTCACTTGTAGTGATTTATCATGCAATAAATGACTAAAAAATGATTCACTGATCCAATTCGAATCTTTCGTACCTTATACATCATAACCAAATCAAAGTCGTATTTACTTTACTCTTTTTACCCATGAGGGGATTCCTTGTATATTTCAACAAAAAAAATTGGATTTTTGTTCAGTAAATGTAAATAGCAGAATTGTGGCTAGGGAAGTATATTATCGACCTACCTAACTTTATTGTAGAAATTTTCGGGATAAATGATTGGACCATGCAAACTAGAAATACCTTTTCTTGGATAAGGGAAGAGATTACTCGCTCCATATCTGTCTCACTCATGATATATATAATAACTTGGGCATCCATTTCAAGTGCATATCCGATTTTTGCCCAGCAGAATTATGAAAATCCACGAGAGGCAACTGGGCGTATTGTATGTGCCAATTGCCATTTAGCTAATAAGCCCGTGGATATTGAGGTTCCACAAACGGTACTTCCTGATACTGTATTTGAAGCAGTTGTTAAAATTCCTTATGATATGCAACTAAAGCAAGTTCTAGCTAATGGTAAAAAAGGAGCTTTGAATGTGGGAGCTGTTCTTATTTTACCCGAGGGGTTTGAATTAGCCCCTACCGATCGTATTTCACCCGAGATGAAAGAAAAGATAGGAAATCTTTCTTTTCAGAATTATCGCCCTGATAAAAAAAATATTCTGGTGATAGGTCCTGTTCCTGGTCAAAAATATAGTGAAATAACCTTTCCTATTCTTGCCCCAGACCCTGCTACTAATAAAGATGTTCACTTCTTAAAATATCCTATATACGTAGGTGGAAACAGGGGAAGGGGTCAGATTTATCCTGATGGTAGCAAAAGTAACAATACAGTTTATAATGCTACGGCAGGAGGGATAATAAGCAAAATTTTACGAAAAGAAAAAGGGGGATACGAAATAACCATAGTGGATGCATCGAATGGACGCCAAGTGATTGATATTATCCCTCGAGGCCTAGAACTTCTTGTTTCAGAGGGCGAATCCATTAAACTCGATCAACCATTAACGAGTAATCCTAATGTGGGTGGATTTGGTCAGGGGGATGCGGAAATAGTACTTCAAGATCCATTACGTGTCCAAGGCCTTTTGTTCTTCTTAGGATCGGTTGTTTTGGCACAAATCTTTTTGGTTCTTAAAAAGAAACAGTTTGAGAAGGTTCAATTATCCGAAATGAATTTTTAGATCTGTCTATTTAGCTTTAGCAAATTCGTAAAAAAGAAAAAAATTATGAAAAGCCTTTTGCCTCTCTTTAGATTTTCTATTCCTTTTCGACCAGATGTCAGGAATTACTTGTATCATAGTCCTAATCCTAGTATGTATATTGAGAACAATTCACTTTACCCCTTTCTTTATTTGTCAATACAAATTTGAAAAAAGGGAAGGGGGTGTGATGTAACTCTGTCGTTATTGACCAATTGAAATTGATAGAATGTATCAATCATCAAGAGTTTTTTCTATTAGAATGGAAAAATTTGACTAGATACTAAAATAAGATAAGGAACGTAAGCGCAGAAAAAAGGGAACCCTAAATCGACGAAACAACAAGTTTTAAGGACTATAGGGAGTATTTTTTGTCTTGCTAGTCTTCGACACAAGAAAAGGAATTTTAGACATCCTTTTCTTGTGTTGATCTTGTCCTTCTTGTCTTGATTCCATTCGTTAAAAACTCATATTTTTAGTTTACATATATATTACTGTTTCTATATATATAATTTAATAATTAATATTATATATATAATATACTAATTATTAATTCTATAGTATAATAGTAGTTACTTTTTGTAGTTGGCTTTTTTTATTAAAATTTTGATGAAATACTAAAAAAATAAATAAAATTAAGAAAAAACTTCTATTAGTATAGACAAAATTTTAATGATAGATCTAATGATAAAAAATATTGTGTCAGCCGGGGAAGCAGGAAAAGGAAATTAAGTGATTCCCCCCCTTTTTATTCTATCTTTGAAAGGTTAATAAATACTATATGTATTTAATGTACTAATATAA